CAATATGGTGTAGATAAACCAGAAGAAGTATGCATAAAAGTATTTGTCCCAAAGAATAATCCTAGAATCTCGTCTGTTTTCTGGATTTGGAAAAGTGCTGATTTTCAAGAACGCGAATCTTATGATATGTTGGGAATCTCCTATGATAATCATCCACGCCTTAAACGTATCTTGATGCCTGAAAGTTGGATAGGCTGGCCCTTACGTAAGGACTATATTACCCCAAATTTCTATGAAATACAAGATGCTCATTGAATGATAAGGAAACTAATGTTCACTTATACGACACAACTCCAGATTTCATTCAAGTCAAGGAATATTTTTACGTTCTGTTCTAGATGAAACAGAGTAACTGGACTCTAATTCGTATTATGGATAGGCCTAAAAAAGGCTTCATTGCTATTCCCGAATTTGGAAAAGATAATATCTATTTTGTATGAGCAGAAACAAAAAGATGAATCAAAAGAGTTCTGCACCATGAACTTTGTACCGCGCACATCACTTAGACAGACCTCGGAAAGTAACGTAAGCAAGAGTGAAGAAATAGAATAAATATAAAAGAAAAAGTGAAATTCCGAAATAAAAAGGGATTGAATTTTATTTGTACTGTGTCTGAAATGCATCCTGTCTATTCCTATCCTTCAACCCCTCTATACTTTTTTTAAGTTTTTTTTTTTTACTTTTTTTTTTTGATATATATATATGAAGACTTAACACTCTTTTTGAGTGAGAGAAAGCACAATATGAACAAACAAGAAAGAAAAAAGAAACAAAAAAAAGGGAACATAATCCCACTTTAGTTCTTTACCATAACCATACATATATTTTTTACCCATCTCTAAAAATGGAGGTATATATCTATACGCTAGATGAATAAGTATGTATCATGCTCTTGACTATTAACGAATATATATCCTGATCTGTCTCGATTAATTTGTATGAATATCTATCCGATATATTATTCATGTGTCAGGAACCAGATTTGAACTGGTGACACGAGGATTTTCAGTCCTCTGCTCTACCAACTGAGCTATCCCGACCATTTCCCGTGCATCATCCTAGTAGAGTACTTGTATCTATGTCAATTAAAGGGACTAAATCTAAATAAAGTAAAGTATTAAATTTAAATAAAGTAAAGTATTAAAAAATTTTATCTAATAAATGTAAGGATAATGATATGGACTGTGAATGATTCAATAATAGAGATTCATTGCCCATATATGTTCATTTGTACAGGTATCGTATCTATCCAAATTGGGATAAGATCCAAAGATTTCTCTTCGGATCCATTTGTGAAAGAGTAGAGTGAATGAGAAAGAAAGATAGTGAATTTTGTTTGAACCACTGATGAAAAAAAGAGGATAAATAGTTAGGAAGTAAAATGGACTTTTTGTTGGGGATAGAGGGACTTGAACCCTCACGATTTCTAAAGTCGACGGATTTTCCTCTTACTATAAATTTCATTGTTGTCGGTATTGACATGTAGAACGGGACTCTCTCTTTATTCTCGTCCGATTAATCAGTTTTTCAAAAGATCTATCAAACTCTGGAATGAATGATTTGATCACTGAATATTCGATTCTTCCTTCAACTTCGATTGGAATGGATTCACAATAACTCTGAATTTTTTCTTTCATATATATATATTCGATAGATTCGGGTCGTGATTAATCGTTTGATATGTTAGTATGTATACGTACGTATTAGATATATAGGACCGTCCTTTCTGTAATTTCGATAGAGGAATTCCAGCTACCAACACAACGTAGTCAACTCCATTCGTTAGAACAGCTTCCATTGAGTCTCTGCACCTATCCTTTTTTTATTCTAGTTTTATAAATAGAAACCCTTGTTTTATCAAAATAAAGATTTGGCTCAGGATTGCCCATTTTTAATTCCAGGGTTTCTCTGAATTTGGAAGTTACCACTTAGTAGGTTTCCATACCAAGGCTCAATCCAATCAAGTCCGTAGCGTCTACCAATTTCGCCATATCCCCTTTTGATTTGAGACCAAGATCCAGTTGGAATTCCACCCATCTCTTTCATTTATTTTGGAACCGTTGAATTCATTAGATAATGATTCCCATATCGAAAAAGTGTATGCTATTTGATTTTTTTGGCGATCCTCTATCAGTTTATTTCTATTGGATAAACCTTGTTTCAATCAGAAATGATTCTATCATTGATGTATCCGCAATTCAATATGGATAGATATATCCCATATATATATATGTTTCTCCCTCCCTTTCTTTTTTACAGTGCGATTTGGAATACTGGAACGGTCGATATTCATTCTTCTTTTTTTTTTTTTTTTCGTCCTATCTCTTCCTTTTCCGAATGAAACCAGAAGAATGTCTCATTCTAATTTGGATTGTATCTTTATCCTTATCTTTTCTTAGGACCGATCCGCTCGCTATACGCTATAATTATTGCTATAACTGCTTTACTTTAACTTTAAAACTTTAATAAATAAATTTTTTTTATATTAAGAAAAAATTAGATTTTTATAATCATAGTTTATAATTTAAAATTATCATTAATATATATATATAYATATATATATATATATATATATATATTAAAATAGAATTCTATTAATTCTATTTAGTCATATCTAGTTCTATATTATTAGTTATATTAGTTATAACTAATATAACTAATAATATAGATATAATGATATAGATATAACAATAGAACTATGAACTATAGTTCATATTAAATTAATAGCTAATAGCCCTAAGCTAAGATCCAGCAGTTTCCTGAATTCCTATACACTATTTCTATTTGTTATACTATTTCTATTTCTGTTATGTGAGCCCGCTTAGCTCAGAGGTTAGAGCATCGCATTTGTAATGCGATGGTCATCGGTTCGATTCCGATAGCCGGCTTTTTTTTCTCTATCGATTTTTCCATGATTGATAATCTCTCCTTTTCTCAAAATGTTGGATCACCGATCTGTTATGTCGTGGTAACTTGTAACTATGAATAAAAAATGGATTGGAGCAATTAGATCTCTACAGAACAAATCATAAAACGGAGCCTCAACTTCCTATATATACATATACAAAAAATCCGGATATTAATAGAATTCATTTCATTCTACTTTGTAATACTTCAGTAAATTTAGCTTTGCTTTGTTTATCCTTTAGTTCAGTCTTAATTTAAGATTTATTCTGTAAAATGAAATTTCAATAAAATAAAAAAAAGGAGTCTTTATGTCTCGTTATCGAGGACCTCGTTTCAAAAAAATACGCCGTCTGGGAACTTTACCAGGACTAACTAGTAAAAGACCTAAATCCGGAAGTGATCTTAAAACCCAATTGCGTTCTGGGAAAAGATCGCAATATCGTATTCGTCTAGAAGAAAAACAGAAATTGCGTTTTCATTATGGTCTGACGGAGCGACAATTAGTTAGATATGTACATATCGCTGGAAAAGCCAAAGGGTCAACAGGTCAGGTTTTACTACAACTACTTGAGATGCGTTTGGATAACATCCTTTTTCGATTGGGTATGGCTTCGACCATTCCTAGAGCTAGGCAATTAGTTAACCATAGACATATTTTAGTTAATGGTCGTATAGTGGATATACCAAGTTATCGTTGCAAACCCCGAGATATTATTACTACGAAGGATAAACAAAGATCGAAAGCTCTGATTCAAAATTATATTGCTTCACCCCCCCCTGAGGAATTGCCAAAACATTTGACTATTGACTCATTCCAATATAAAGGATTAGTAAATCAAATAATAGATAGTAAATGGATCGGTTTGAAAATAAATGAGTTGTTAGTCGTAGAATATTATTCCCGCCAGACTTGAACCTAACGAAAATAACAAAGAAAGATTCAGAGAATTTTGCCCTCTTTTCGACGAAGTAAATGGATCTAAGGGCCTTGATCCGCATTTTTCTCATTCACGTATTACAAATAGATCAGCAGTAGGATTTTTTTTCTTTTTTGCTCTTTCCGATATTTGTATTTTACGTACCGCAGTAATGTAATTAGGAATAGAGAATTTCTGGAATAGAGAATTTCTATCAAATAAAAGTCTTATTGCTGGAATAATGGTATCAGTTGTTATTTGATTTGATACATTGTGGTCGGTCACGTTGGTGAATTAACAGAAACGGAAAGAGAGGGATTCGAACCCTCGGTAAACAAAAGCCTACATAGCAGTTCCAATGCTACGCCTTGAACCACTCGGCCATCTCTCCTACATAATCTTATTATTGACCAGAAACCGAGTGAATAGCGAGTCATTCATATTATTGCAGTACAGGTATGACCGATCAATGGTTCCATAGGAATAATTTCTTTTAAATTTCCTATTTCTCAACACCAACTTCTCTCATCAGCTACCTCATGGATCTATTACAAATTCATGAATCGTCCCATGAATTTTTATTTCCATTGTATGGCATGACGTATACACGTCATGTAAACAAAACGGATGGTTACTCTACTCTATTTTATCATGGAATAATTATTCTTTTTCCTCTTTGGATCATAACCAAATCAAAACTTCTAGAGTTATCAAAATCCGTAGTAAAAGAAAGTCCTTGGTTATTCAACTTAGATGAAATCTTAGATGAAATAGTAATAGTTCCGTTCATTGGTATACTACGAAATTGTAATGAAATCCAATCTGATTCAAATATTTCATATCTCTCCTTGTCGAAACAAAATGGGACAATTTGAGCGGAAGGTCCACATTTTTAGAATTAGTCTGTTTTATGTTATTTCGTATTGTACAATTCCTTTGTTTGTGGGATCATTTTCCCCGAAGGGTAATGAAAAGAATTCTAATTATAGATTATAGAAAGGATTGCTAATTATGCCTAGATCTCGGATAAATGTAAATTTTATTGATAAGACCTCTTCAATTGTAGCCAATATTCTATTACGAATAATTCCGACAACTTCAGGAGAAAAAAAGGCATTTACCTATTACAGAGATGGTGCGATTTGATTCTTTTTTCTTCTTTTTTTAGACTTCAGT